ACAAGAGACCTTGAATACGTAACGGATCTTGAAGAACTATTTCTGCATCCCCCTGACCAAATCCACCCACATTAGGATTACTCGTTAATGGTTGATCAAGTTTGATAGATTCACCCTCTGAAACAAGAAGTTCTGGTCCTGGAGGTATAATATCAATCACTTCACGTGCATCCGATGCATCCACTATCGTTATTTCGTATCCCCCTTTTTCTTTTCGTATAATTTTGTTTACTATACCAGTTGCTGTAGCATTATAAACATTATTATTACTCTTGCTACCGTCGGGATAAATCTGACCCCTTCCCCTGTTGCCGCCTACGTATATAGGATATTTTAAGAAGTGAACATCTTTCTTAGTAGCGGGATCCGGAGAAAGAATAGGAAAGGTAATTTCACTATATTTCTGACCGGGAACGGGGCCTACCACAAGAATATTTTTTTTTGTAGGACGATAGCTTTGAAAAGACAGATTACCTATCTTTTCTTTAATCTCGGGCGAAATACGATCGGGAGGTGCCAATTCAAAACCTTCGGGTAAAATAACAACAGCCCCTACATTCAAACCCCCTTTTTTACCATTACCAAGAACTTGTTTCACTTGCATATCATAAGGAATTCGAACAACTGCTTCAAATACAGTATCGGGCAGTACCGCTTGTGGAACCTCAATATCTACGGGCTTATTAGCTAAATGGCAATTGGCACATACAATACGGCCGGTAGCTTCTCGCGGATTTTCATATCCCTTCTGGGCAAAAATGGGATATGCATTTGAAATGGGTGCTCGAATTATTATATATATCATGAGCAATACGGAAATGGATCGAGTAATCTCTTCCTTTATCCAAGAAAAAGCATTTCTAGTTTGCATGGTCCAATCATTGATCCTCAAAATTTCTACAATAAGATTAGGTAGGTTACTGGCATAGTTCCCTATCCATTATTCTGCTATTTACTGAAATAATTTTCCTAGAATCTAGGAAGAATATGAGTAGAAAGAAAAAAGAATAAGTAAAATTGTGAATGTTTAGCTTTTCTATAAAAAAAACAAATTTTATAATTGTCTAATTGGATAATTTTTTTAGTCATTCATTGAATGATAAATCACTACAAGCGACGGAGATACCCGATTTAAATAACGGAAAATCCAGTATTTAAAAATTGTATCTAAAATGACTGGAAAAGTGGAAACAAGACCAGATATAATTTGATCATTCTGAGTAAATCCAAAATCTTTATAGACAGAACCAATCATTAGTTCCCAACCATGAGTCGAATGGAATCCTATACATAAATCTGTTAATAAAAGAATAGAAAAAGCTTTTATTGTGTCACTTAAGTTATATATAAATTCTTGAACCCAAGAGTTAAGAATAATGAGTTGTTGATTACCCAGAATAGAATAACCACTTAGAATAAGGAAATAGATTAGATTTGTCGAGAAGTGCAAAATCATATGGATACAATCTTGGTTGTGCGTCTTGATCAATTGGATGGTTTCTTTGTAGATTCCGATACGAAGGTTTTCTAAACGTGTTTCCGGGTATTCCTTTAGCATTTCATCCAAAAGGAAGAGTTCCTCGAACTCTATGAATTTGTTTAAAATACTTTTTTCTTTAATGAGATTCAAGAAAATTTCGGATTCTTTAGTATTCCACAAATTCGTAACCCAAGATTCCAGACTTTTATTAAATGTTAAAGAGATCCACCAGGGCAAAAAGACTATAGATGTAAGACATAGAAGGGGGATTAATGCTTTCTTTTTTGCCATTTGTCGTCTTTAATGAACTCAGCTTCATCTCATTTGTCAACTATATATGATAATAATATTTCTATCAAGCATAAGTTCTATTACCAGTAATAGAACCCATATATATCCATTTCGAATTTTTTCATAGAATAGAAATGGATTATTTATTCTCGCTTTTTTTTATACAATTATTTCCAATGGTACATCCAAGAATGCGGACAAGTCCCAAGCTGTTTGTAAAATGTTCCGTGGAGTCCTATCATAATAATCATCAACAAGAGTCAAGGGAATGTCCCCCTGTTCTCTGGTGTGCATATAAAGGACACCACTAAGAGGTTCTGGGTTATCGAAAAATTGGAGGGCCAAAATATCTTCCACACGGACTTTGGAAAGAATACGACGATTTTCTCCGGGAAATCCGTAACGAAAAAAACGCACCATTCCATTTTTTTTATCGTAAAGATTATAACCACTACCCACATTCCACAAAATTAGAAGCCACCAATGAAAACTTACAAAAAGACCTGAGATTCCATAGAAAGTCAGCGTGACCCCTTGTGGCAAAAAAGGAACTAGAAATTCGGACGAATTGAAAGAGAAAAAATTCCGATCATAATAACTGGAAGCTGAAATTACTAAAACCCCTAAAGAACCTAAAAGAGTGAAAGAAGCCCAGAAGAAATTGATTGGTTTTCGGGCCCCAGGTACAGTGTTGAGCCATGCGTCTTCTGCGAAGCGAAGCATAAGGTGTCCAGACCCCCAAGAAATTTGTTGTTGAACATAAACCAATAAACCAGCAGTTACAATTAATACTAGGACCACTAAAGGAACAAAAACATCTATCATAAAATGGGTACCTCAATTTTATATTTGTACCTGTTCTTTTTTATTGATTTTTAGATTAATTTACTATTTTATTTAGATAGTTAAAATTAGATTAGATATATAGTAAATTAAACCTAAAGCCCCCCTTTAAGGCTTATATGATATTAGTATTTTCCTTTTGTGTGTTTTTTTTTTTTAATAGAAATTATAATATAATTAAGTTATTTTTATTAAAAAACGGAACCGAATAACAAATCCAAGGAAATAAATTTGACTTTATCTCAAAAAAATATATGAGTCCCTACTGCCCATATCTAAAAAATCTTATTTTTTTGAACATAAAGAAATAACGAAGTCATTGCAATTGCCGGAAATACTAGGCCCACTAAAGGCACAAAAACGGAAGGTAAGTTTATCATAAAATGGGTACCTCAATTTTATATTTGTACCTGTTCTTTTTTGTTAATTGTTAAATTAATATTTTTATTATTATTATATTGTAATAAAGATAGTCTATAATCACTAGAATTAATTCATATAGACTTATACTAAGTATAGCTAAATCAACCTATATGAATAGATAGATAATAATTACATATTAAATATAATTATATATAATATATATTATATTATTACTCTATATATTGAGTATACATAAGAAGTCATATAATATATATAATATTAATAGAATATAAGAAACGAAAATATTTATAATATTTATTAAGAATCATAAAGTACAAAATACAATAATAATAATTAAGAAGAAATATATTATTGAATTAATTCCTTTATCTTATCTTTCCAAAAAAATGAATTCAATTCTTTTCTTTGGATTTTGACTCTAATTCTTATCTTTATTGGATTACAAGAAACTAAACAACTAACTACTTACTCGCGAAAAAAAGCATTTAAGAGTCTGCTTTATTTTTCATTTTGAGTCAAAGGGACGAAACCATGCAACTGAAATAACTCAGTTAGAACCGCCTTTAAGAGATTACGTGGTACGATTGAATCAAATAAGCCCTTTTCGAATAAAAATTCAGCCGATTGTGAACCTTCGGGGACTTCCTTATTCAAGGTTTGTTCAATTACTCTTTTACCCGCAAATGCAATGTAAGCATTTGGTTCAGCAATAATGATATCCCCCAACATGCCAAAACTAGCTGTCACCCCACCAGTAGTAGGAGATGTAAGTATCGCTACATAGAATAACTTTTGATTGATTTGATAATCATATAAAGCAGAAGATATTTTAGCCATTTGCATTAAGCTCAAACTTCCTTCTTGCATACGTGCTCCTCCGGACGCACATACTAAAATAAGAGGTAAACGTTGATTGTTAGCATATTCGATCAACCGGGTTATTTTCTCACCGACTACGGATCCCATACTTCCCCCCAGAAACTGAAACTCCATAATACCAATTGCTAAAGGAATACCATTTAGTTGACCTGTGCCTGTTTGAATTGCCTCGATTAATCCTGTCTTTTTTTGATAAGAATCAAGACGATAAGGTTCCTCTTCCGAATGAAATTCAATGGGATCCACAGAGAACATGTATTCATCCATAGGATTCCACGTACCTGGATCAATCAAAAGTTCGATTCTATCTGAACTACTCATTTTCAAATGAGATCCGCAGTATTCACAAATATTCATTTTTGATTTAAAATATTTCTTATAATTTAATCCATAACAATCTTCGCATGAAACCCACAAATGTTTATATTTTTGCATCCCGTTGCAATCATTAGAACTTTCCTCGAAATCATTAGAACTTTCCTCGAAATCATTAGAACTTTCTAAATAACTAGAACTTTCCTCGAAATCATTAGAACTTTCTAAATAACTAGCATTTTGATCATTCGTACTAGTTATTATACTAGTACTCTTGCTTTCACCACTATTGCTGACCTTACCAAAAAAGGAACTATTAAAATCACTGTCATTGTATTTGACACTATCATCTAAAATGTAACTATCTATACAGATTTGAGAACTAAGATAACTCTCAATGCAACTATTAAAGTTATTATTCCAATTAGATTTTATATCAGAAATGTAATGATCATTATTATTACTCTTAGAACCATTCTTCAAATAGCTAGAATTTTTAGAAATAGAGAAAAAACTTTCCGGTTCATTTAGAAAAGAATGATTATTCTCAATCTCCAAAATGTTATTTTCAATAGCAAAATATATGGAATAACTCTTCCTCTTACTATCCCTAACTAAAAAAGTTTTATCAGATAGTAAATTCCGTATGTTCCTGCCATCCACTAAATAATCCAAATTGCTGTAACTAGAATTAGCACTATTATCCCAACTTTGAATGTTTTTATCCATATCCGTTTAAAATAGAGTTTTTTTCCTCTATTTAGATGAAAATATATAGAAATATATATATAATAGATGAATAGTCATTCAATGAAACTTCATTGAGTGATTATCAATTTATTTTTTCATATATTATAACTTCTATCTATCTATTATTTGTATTTTATTTTCATTTGTAAGATAAAAAAAATCTATTTATTTTTATGGTTATAGAAAACAACATTCTATGACTATGAAAAGAACAAGAAATCAAAAATATAGGTATTAGGTATGAAGAAAACAAGAGAACAGGGGGATAAAAGAGTTCTATAAATCTATCATAGAAGTTATTCTTATTAAAAACCTCTTCATTTCATTTTCATTAATTGAATTTGGTTTGTTGATTAGGGCAAAGTTAAAGTTCCATAAAAGTTCCTGTAGGTTGAGCGCCTTGTTCAAGGACATTTAGAATAATGGCAATCTTTCAATAAGTTTGATTCTTTTTCTTTATTGGATTATCAAAATCCACTTTCCGAATTAGACTATGGATGGTTTCCTTTTTTCTTATTCTTTTTTTTTTCAAAATGTGGAGACAGTTTGAAAATGGTATTTACGTCTTCCAAGATCCTTTAGCTTTTTCTTGAATCTTTGGGTTTATATCTTACTTGGGGGTTCTTTAATTGTTTCAAAAATGACAGCAACATACCACCCATTTTGTTTCTTTCAAATTACATGATAAATCCCTCTCCTATCCCCCAAAAAATGAGTTCTAGTGGAACAGAACAAACAATGTCGAGCCAAGAGCATCCAGATTTATATAATTTATATATATAGAGATTATTTATATAGATAAGATATAGAATATCTTTTATTCTACTAGAAATAATGACGGATGTCAGAATCCACTGTATTTTTTAGCACATCATTTAAAACGATGTTTTACCATAAAATTCTTTTTAGTTAGATCTGGTATTTAATGGATTCTGAAATTGTGCGTAGTCATTTATTCAATCAATATATTTAATATTTAAACTATTATCCACAATTATTACAATATAATAATAATATAATAATAATATAAAAAATAATAATATAAAAACTAAGATAAGATTTGAATAAAAAAGACAAAAAAATCGAGTCGCTTATGAATCTACATATTCATAAGCTAATCACTTTAGATTAGAGACGAATGAGAAAAAAGGGAGGAGTAATCTTTATTCAGATATACAATACAATTTGTATCCAAATTAGTATATATCATGAATAAATATGATCTGGGACGGAAGGATTCGAACCTTCGAATAACGGGACCAAAACCCGTTGCCTTACCGCTTGGCCACGCCCCATTTTCGATTCGACACTAATAAATACTATTATTGGTTGTTCGTCAATTCCAAGTCTAAAATTATTCTATAGAATAATCTGATCTTATTTTATTCATTTTTTTTAGTTTTATTACTCAGTTATTCATTTCTGAATATTCAGAAATATGAATTTATAAGAAATATGAATTGAATATCCATATTTTAATTATTTCTATTTCAATTATTATATTATTCATTTTGAAAATTATTTTCTATTTTATTATTAATTTTATTATTTTATTAATTAATTATTCTATAGAATAGAAAGATATAGAATAAAAATATTAATCTAGATATATATTTCATATATGCTTTCTTTAGAATATAATTTTTTAATATTGACTTGAATTCTTAATCTACTTGTATAATCAATTTAAATTATATTAAATTAATTAATTAAATCATATAATATATATAATATAAATTAATATAATAAATAAAATACAATAAAAAAAGCAAAAATACAATTCATTTTTTTAAAGAACAACATTTTTGTTATGCTTAATATCTTTAGCTTGGTCTGTATTTCTATTCACTCTGCCCTTTATTCAAGTAGTTTTTTCTTGGCGAAATTACCTGAAGCTTATGCTTTTTTGAATCCAATTGTAGATATTATGCCAGTAATACCCCTATTCTTTTTTCTCTTAGCTTTTGTTTGGCAAGCTGCTGTAAGTTTTCGATGAGATCTTTAATTTGAATTGAATAATGTCCTAAAAAAATTCAGAATTTATTCGAAAAAAAATCCCAACATTTTAATATTTTATAAGATCAGATAAGTCTTACAGTGTGAATCCTTGATTCCAATATTGAAATTTTTTGTAATTATTGGTAATGGTTATATAAAGGTTGGACTCTTACTACAAATAAATTTCCTAATTTTTTTATTTCCTCGAAATCACTGTATTTCTTAGAAACTTAGTATCAAAGGAAACATAATGTGAAATAGAAGAGAATCTATTCTCTTTCTCTGTCGTTTTTTTTTTTAATAATCTTGGAGATTTTGTAATGCTTACTCTAAAACTATTTGTTTACACGATAGTGATTTTCTTTCTTTCTCTTTTCATTTTCGGATTCCTATCTAACGATCCAGGACGTAATCCAGGACGTGAAGAATAAGAAAATCTTTTTTGTTTGATATTTTTTCCTTACTTGTGCTGGATTTAAAAATCTTTTTTTTTTCTATCTATTTTACATCTTTAACTAGTAAAAACAATTAAAAAAACTAGGAAGGAAAACAAAAAAAAA